GAACTCAACGGGATCCCCCTCGAATCAGACAAGGAAAGAGGGGGTAAGTCCCGTTGAGTTCTTAATAATCATAATATTTTTTTTTAGAGATGTTTCAAAAACCTCCACCTTTTCTGATGATGTTTTTAAAAAATGAACTTCGTTAATTGATTCAGAACATCTGTTACTCAATAGTATCTGTCAATACTTAAAACAAAGAAGGAATCACTCGATTTACCCTTTTTGGATGACTCACAATTCTATATAAATAGAATATATTTCTATCAATCAGATATCATGCAAACCCTTTCCATACTAATAGAATAGAACCTTACTCCATTTAATCTAATAAATATTTAATCTAATAAAAGTGAAATTTTTTTTTTATAAGTTCGTTGAAATTGAAGAAGTTCTATATTGCTCAATAAATTGACCTATATTTATTTGTCCACTACCACTATGTTACGTAAGAAATCTAAAAAAGGGTTATGATAAAATAAACCTATATAAAAAAAAAAAAATGAAAACTACAAATATCCATTTTTTACGAACGGGATCGAGAATCTTTATTAATTCGACACAAGAAAGGGTTGGGTAAAATTCCGTTTCTTGTGTCAAGGACTAGGAGACGAACAATCTCCCCTAAAATCCTTTGTTCCTCTCATTTATACTTTGGTTTCTATTTTCCGCTTATTTATCTTTTGTTTTGATTCTAGTCAAATATAAAACTATTGATTCATTCTATATCATACCGTTTCAATTTGGATTGAAAAAACAAATAAATAAAGAAGAGTTAAGTAAAACAGTCGCCTTCACAATATACTATGACCAGGAATGCGGTATTAAGCAATTCCCGAAATCCGGTAGAATAAAGAATATAAATAAGCAAAATTTTTTTGATCATACATAATTCCCAACAAAAATTTGTTTATTTTTAGAGCTTGATGTTGATAAATCCGCAGATCTAGAAATTCATTTCGGACAATTGAACCTTCTCAAACTGTTTCTTTTTAAGAACCAAAAAGATTTGTGCCAAAATAACAGATGCCAAGAAGAGCAAAAGACCTTGGACACGTAATGGATCTTGAAGTACTATTTCCGCATCTCCCTGACCAAATCCACCCACATTAGGATTACTCGTTAATGGTTGATCAAGTTTGATGGATTCGCCCTCTGAAACAAGAAGTTCCGGTCCTGGAGGGATAATATCAACCACTTGACGTCCATCCGATGCATCCGCTATGGTTATTTCGTACCCCCCTTTTTCTTTTCGTATTATTTTGCTTACTATACCTGCTGCTGTAGCATTATAAACATTATTGTTACTCTTGCTCCCGTCGGGATAAATCTGACCCCTTCCCCTGTTCCCGCCTACATATATGGGATATTTTAAGAAGTGCACATCTTTCTTAGTAGCGGGGTCCGGGGAAAGAATAGGAAAGGTGATTTCACTATATTTCTGACCAGGAACCGGACCTATCACAAGAATATTTTTTTTAGTGGGACGATAGCTCTGAAAAGACAGATTTCCTATCTTTTCTTTAATCTCGGGCGAAATACGATCGGGAGGGGCTAATTCAAACCCCTCGGGTAAAATAAGAACAGCCCCGACATTCAAAGCTCCTTTTTTACCATTAGCAAGAACTTGTTTCAGTTGCAGATCATAAGGAATTCGAACAACTGCTTCAAATACAGTATCAGGAAGTACCGCTTGTGGAACCTCGATATCCACGGGTTTATTAGCTAAATGGCAATTGGCACATACAATACGGCCAGTCGCTTCTCGTGGATTTTCATAACCCTGCTGTGCAAAAATGGGATATGCATTTGAAAGGGGTGCCTGGGTTAGTATATATATCATGAGCGATACGGAAATGGATCGAGTAATCTCTTTCTTTATCCAAGAAAAGGTATTTTTAGTTTGCATGGTCCAATCATTGATCCCGAAAATTTCTACAATAAAATTAGGTAGGTCGCTACTATAGTTCCCTATCTATAATTTTGCTATTTACTTAAATATTAAATATAAATAATTTTACTGGAATATTGGAGGAATCCCTTGGATGGGTAGTAAGTACAATTTTGAATGTTTTGCTTATGTACAAAGTAACAAATATTATAATTGGATCGTTCGATCACTTTTCAGTCATTCATTGAATGATAAATCACTACAAGTGAAGGAGATACACGATTTAAATAACGAAAGATCCAATATTTAAAAATTGTATCTAAAATGACTGGAAAAGTAGAAACAAGACCGGATATAATTTGATCATTATGAGCAAATCCAAAATCTTTGTAGACAGAGCCAATCATTAATTCCCAACCGTGGGGCGAATGGAATCCTATACATAAATCAGTTAATAAAAGAATAGAAAAAGCTTTTATTGTGTCGCTTAAGTTGTATAGGAATTCTTGAAACCAAGAGTTAAGAATAACAAGTTCTTCATTACCTAGAATAGAATAACCACTTAGAATACCGAAACAGATTATATTTGTCGAGAAGTGTAAAATTGTATGGATGCGATCCTCGTTGTGCATCTTGATCAATTGGATCGTTTCTTTGTAGATTTCGATGCGAGGCTTTTGTAAATGTGTTTCCGGGTATTCCTTTATCATTTCGTCCAAACGTAAGAGTTCCTCTAAGTCTATGAATTCTTTTAGAATACTCTTTTCTTGAATATCATTCAAAAAAATTTCGGATTGACTAGTATTCCACCAATTAGTAAACCAAGATTCCAGACTTTTATTAAATGAGAGAGAGATCCACCAAGGCAAAAATACTATAGATGCAAGATATAGAAGGGAAATTAATACTTTCTTTTTTGCCATTTTTTCGTCTGTGAATTTAAATTAATGAACGCACCTCATTCGTCGACTCTATATGATACTAATATTTCTATCAAGCATAAGTTCTATTACAAGTCATCGATGTATTTCCGGATTTTTTTGTGATTCAGTACAGCGGTTAGTCCTTGAATTTAGAAAGAATATAGAATAAGAAGGAGCCCTCTTCAAATTAATAGTAGTCGGATTTCGAGACGAAAGAACTCCCGTTCTATCAAAATATCAAATATTTAGAAAAAAAAATTCTTTACTTTATGATGAAATGTTTTGTTTTGATATATGATGAATCTATCATTTAGATTTGTTACTGAATTGAGTTAAGTGGATTTACATACGCATAAAAAAAATTGTGGACATAAAAAATTTAGTTTTAGAATTGTTTCATATACGTTTGCTTTGGCTCGAGTAAGCGTTCTGAAGAAACTTCAGTTAAGTTATGCTATAGAAAAAAAGATGATTCTTGAGTTTTTTATCTCTTGCAAAGTATTCATTCTCCAGTTCCTTTTTTCAAAATACTTCAATTGGTACACGCAAGAAATAGGCCAATTCAGCAGCTTTTTGCTCAATCTCTCGTGGAGTAAAATTCTCATCAGTACGAGTCAAGGGAATGGCTCCTTGTCCTTTTATTTCCATATAAAGGACACGACGAGCATAAATACCCTCTTTAATTTCTATTCTGATGGACTGAATGTCTTTCATAAGGAATCGGAGGAATATGCGACGATTTTTTCCAGGAAATCCCCAACGAAAAATACACACTATGCCCTCTTTTATATCGAATCGATCATAACCACTACCTACATTCCACGAAATTGTGCACCACAAATAGGAGCTAATAAAAAGACCTGCGATCCCATAGAAAGACATCACGATACCTTGTGGAAAAAAAATGATTTGCTGAGAAGGAAATAAAGATATAAAATTCCTACCAAAATAACTGGACGTTCCAACCAATAAAAACCCTAATGAACCTAAAAAAAGAATAAAGGCCCAACAGAAATTACTTGTTTTTCGAGACCCCGCTATAAGTTCTACCCATATACGTTCTGATCGCCAACTCATACTCTAACTAGACCTAGTTGCATTTTATTGGAATTGGGAGAATAACAAAAATAATTTTTTTTTACTTTTTTTTGTTTCCGAAGTAACTCTCATCAACCAGCACTATTATGATGTGAACCTTTAGGGATAATTCATCGAATTTCTTAGATCCAAACTAAAATAATAACATCCCTTTCATATGATTTCCTAATACATATAGATATATTGACTTTACATTTCAGAAATTCTCCCCGATCCCGATCTATTTGAAAATAGTTATAATTCATTTATCATGTTTACACATACATAAGAGCTTATGCCCGAAGGAAGCCGCATATTATACCATATTTTACTAAATAGATATCCGTGTTATGATCCAAGTAAGTCTTGAAAAATATATATATATATATAAGATTTGTCCTTGTTGTATCTAAAAAATCTTGTTTTTTTGAACATAAAGAGATAAAGAAGCCATTGCAATTGCCGGAAATACTAAGCCCACTAAAGGCACAAAAATGGAGGGGAGACTGTTGAGAGTTATCATAGAATGGGTACCTCGATTTAATATTTGTACCTGTTATTTATTGTTATATTTATTGTTTTATATTTGAACCTTATCCTTATATTGTTATAAAGATATCTTATAATTCATATATAATTGTTATATTATACTAAGTATACCTAAGTGAGTATATATATACTTAATAGGGATAGGGAGTCTATAAGTATATGTTTTAAGAAATATATATTAATTTAAGAAATTTAAGAAATATATATTAATTTAAGAAATATATATTAATTAATAAAATACAATAAATATATAAATAAATGGACCTATTCATCTTTCTACATGTTTCTACATGAAATATATATATACGATAATCCACCCTTTTCTTATTCGTATTAGTAGTTATTATCTTTTCTTGTCTTATAAATTTAATAATTTAATAAAATTTTAAAGTATTTCCTAAAAACTCCCAAAGAATTCGTTATAATACGATCCAACAAAAAGGATTCTTAGTGGGGGATTATTTTCGGGAGATATAGAAAGATGCAAGACCTTGTTAATTAATTCCACGGAAGAAAGCGAAAGAATTCACTCTTTTATTTTGTTTTGAAAGAATTCACTCTTT